TTCGCCGATTTATGGTTCCCTTTTTTTCTGTGCTTGTGTTCCTTATTTTAGTATCTAGTCAAATTTTTCCCTTCTAATAGAAAAAACTCTTGATTATTGATACATTCTATCAATTTGAATTGGTCAATAACGACAGAGTTACATCACACCCTTTCCCATTTTTCAAATTTGTATTGAAAAATAAAGAAAAGGGGGTAAAGTGAATTCTTCTCACTAGGATTAGGACTATGATACAAGTAATTCCTGACATCTGGTCGAAAAGGAATAGAAAATCTAAAGAGAGGCAAAAGGCTTTTGATAATTTTTTTTGTTCTTTTTTACAAATTTGATAAAGCTAAATAGACAGATCTAAAAATTCATTTCGGATAATTGAACCTTCTCAAACTGTTTCTTTTTAAGAACCAAAAATATTTGTGCCAAAACAACCGATCCTAAGAAGAACAAAAGGCCTTGGACACGTAATGGATCTTGAAGTACTATTTCCGCATCCCCCTGACCAAATCCACCCACATTAGGATTACTCGTTAATGGTTGATCGAGTTTAATGGATTCTCCCTCTGAAACAAGAAGTTCTAGGCCTCGAGGGATAATATCAATCACTTGGCGTTCATTCGATGCATCCACTATGGTTATTTCGTATCCCCCTTTTTCTTTTCGTAAAATTTTGCTTATTATCCCTCCTGCCGTAGCATTATAAACTGTATTGTTACTTTTGCTACCATCAGGATAAATCTGACCCCTTCCCCTATTTCCACCTACGTATATAGGATATTTTAAGAAATGAACATCTTTATTAGTAGCAGGGTCTGGGGAAAGAATAGGAAAGGTTATTTCACTATATTTTTGACCAGGAACAGGACCTATCACAAGAATATTTTTTTTATTGGGGCGATAATTCTGAAAAGACAGATTTCCTATCTTTTCTTTCATCTCGGGTGAAATACGATCGGGGGGGGCTAATTCAAAACCCTCCGGTAAAATAAGAACAGCTCCCACATTCAAAGCTCCTTTTTTACCATTAGCTAGAACTTGTTTTAGTTGCATATCATAAGGAATTTTAACAACTGCTTCAAATACAGTATCAGGAAGTACCGTTTGTGGAACCTCAATATCCACAGGTTTATTAGCTAAATGGCAATTGGCACATACAATACGCCCAGTTGCCTCTCGTGGATTTTCATAATTCTGCTGGGCAAAAATCGGATATGCACTTGAAATCGATGCCCAAGTTATTATATATATCATAAGTGAGACAGATATGGAGCGAGTAATCTCTTCCCTTATCCAAGAAAAGGTATTTCTAGTTTGCATGGTCCAATCATTTATCCCGAAAATTTCTACAATAAAGTTAGGTAGGTCGATAATATACTTCCCTAGCCACAATTCTGCTATTTACATTTACTGAAAAAAATAAAATCAAATTTATTTATTGAAATATACAAGGAATCCCTCATGGGTAAAAAGAGTAAAGTAAATACGACTTTGATTTGGTTATGATGTATAAAGAATTGGATCGGTGAATCATTTTTTAGTCATTTATTGCATGATAAATCACTACAAGTGACGGAGATACACGATTTAAATAACGAAAGATCCAATATTTCAAAATTGTATCAAGAATTACTGGAAAGGTAGAAACTAGACCAGATAAAATTTGCTCATAATGAGCAAACCCAAAATCTTTGTAAATATAACCAATCATTAGTTCCCAACCGTGAGGCGAATGGAATCCGATACATAAATCAGTTAATAAAAGAATCGAAAAAGCTTTAATTGTATCACTTAAATTATATAGGAATTCTTGAACCCAAGAATTCAGAATAAAAAGCTTTTCCTTACCCCAAAAGGAATAACCACTTAGAATAACGAAAGATATTATATTTGCCGAGAAGTGCAAGATTGTATGGATACGATACTCATTGTGTATCTTGATGAATTGGATCGTTTCTTTGTGGATTCCTAGACGAAATTGTTGTAAATAGGTTTCTGGGTATTCCTTTATCAGTTCATCGAGCTGGAATAGTTCCTCTAATTGTATGAATTTTTCTAGAACACTTTTTTCTTGAATATCATTCAAAAAAGTTTCGCATTGTCTAGTATTCCACCAATTAGTAATCCAAGTTTTTAAACTTTTATTACAGTAGAGAGAGATCAACCAGGGCAAAAAGACTATAGATGTAAAATCAAAAAAAGGAATGAATGCTTTCTTTTTTGCCATTTTGAATCTGTGAATTGTTAATGAACCTACCTCATTTGTTGATTCTATTAGATCTAATATTTGTATCGAGCAGGAGTTTCTATTCTAATTCAAATAGAATGAGAATGTATTGAACCTATGAATCCATTTTCTCTTTTTCTTTTGATTCAATACTTAGTCTTTGCTTTGAATCTAGAAAGAATACAGAAATAGACTCAGAATACACTTCCAATTTGAATCAAGAAAAAAATGGGATTTCCAGGATGTTATTCCCCCTTTTTTCGATCAATACTAATTTCGAGACGAAGAAACTCCTTTTCTTTTCTATCAAATATAGAAAAAAACCGAGCATAAAAGAATAGATGAATGTTCAATTGACAAAAAAAATCAAGAAATTCTTTCGTTTTTTCTTCCTACTGCCAAAGCATTTAGTCTTTTAAAATGAATTCATTTCAAAAAACTTCAATTGGTACACGCAAGAAGTAAGCCAATTCAGCAGCTTTTTGCTCAATTTCTCGTGTAGTCAAATTCTCATCAGTACGAATTAAAGGAATAGCCCCTTGACCTCGAATTTCCATATAAAGGACACGCCGAGCAGAAACACCCTCTTTAACTTCTATTCTGATGGACTGAATATCTTTCATAAGGAATCGTAAAAAGATGCGACGACTTTTTCCAGGAAATCCCCAACGAAAAATACGCACTATTCCTTCTTTTCGGTCGAAAAGATCATAACCACTACCCACATTCCACAAAATAGTGCACCACAAATAGCAACTAATAAAAAGACCTGCGATCCCATAGAAAGACATCACAATCCCTTGTGGAAAAAAAAGGATTTCTTGAGACGGAAATAACGATATAACATTTCTACCAAGATAACTGGAAGTTCCAACCAATAAGAATCCTAATGAACCAAAAAATAGGATAAAGGCCCAGCAGAAATTACTTGTTTTTCGAGACCCCGTTATAAATTCTATCCATATAGATTCTGATCGCCAACTCATATATATTAGATCCAGTTATACAATTTTTTGGAATTGAGAAAATATGACTTTCCTTTTTTTGTTTTCAAAGTAACTCTCATCAACTATTTTGTTGTGAACCTTTACCTTAGGAGTAATTCATAGAATTGTTTATATCTAAAATAAAATAATAACATCTGCTTCCTTTATATGATCCCCTATAGCTATATACATACAAATAAATACATTGACTTGAATTTCATACATCGGCCCTATGATGATCCATTTTTCAAAAGAGCGCAAAATTTTTTACTCATATAATACGTTTACACATGTATAAGAACTTTTTTTATTTATGTTTGTAGGAATCTATGTGTTATACAATATTCTACCAAATGGGTCTTATCGAATCGAAGTTTTTTAAAATAAAAAAAGGAGTGATACGATTAGGTCTCATCCGATCTAAAAAATCTTATTTTTTTGAATATGAAGAAATAAAGAAGCCATTGCAATTGCCGGAAAGACTAGGCCTACTAAAGGCACAAAAATAGAGGGTAAGTTATTGAAAGTTGTCATAAAATGGGTACCTCAATTGAATATTTGTACCTGTTATTGTTATATTCTGAATTCTAAAGATATCTGAGAATATCTTGGATTTTGATTATTTCTATTATATATATTATATAATTATACTAAGTATCTTTAAGTAAATATATATCTAATACTAATATAGAACCTAATAGAAATATATAGAATAGAACCTAATAGAAATAGAATAAAAAAATAGGTACAAGAACCGCCAAACTAAATAAATGGACTTATTAATATTTCAAAATCAACTAGATGTATCATAATCCCCTTGTTAGATTTATTATTCTTTTTGTCTTCTAATAGTCATTAATAAAGAAAAAATTTTATTCCATTACAAATTTCTACAAAATTGATTAGAATCTGATCCAACAACAGGGAATTTTCGGGAAATGCAAAAAGATGGAAGACTCTCTATAGATATGTATATATCTCTATTTGAATTATCTATACATATGCAAGCAAGGCAGGAAAACGAACTTTGTTTTATTTGTCTAGTCTAATTTGAACTTCCCGAAAGCAAAAATTCATTTTTCAGGGTTTTCGTTTAATTCTCATAAACTAACCATTCTATTTGATTTAATTTTTGTTCAAAGGAAAAAAAGCATGGAGCTGAAATAACTCACTCAGAACACCTTTTAAAGGATTACGTGGTACAATTGCATCCAATAAGCCCTTACGTAATAAAGATTCAGCCGCTTGTGAACCTTCAGGCACGGCTTTTTTCAATGTTTGTTCAATTACTCTTTTACCCGCAAATGCAATATAGGCATAGGGTTCGGCAATAATGATATCCCCCAACATACCAAAACTAGCTGTCACCCCACCGGTAGTAGGAGATGTAAGAATTGATATATAGAATAACTTTTTACTTGATTGATAATCACATAAAACCGAAGAAATTTTAGCCATTTGCATCAAACTTAAACTTCCTTCTTGCATTCGTGCTCCTCCGGAAGAACACACTAAAATAAGAGGTAAACATTGATTGGTGGCATACTCGATCAAACGAGTGATTTTTTCACCTACTACGGATCCCATACTACCCCCCATAAACTGAAAATCCATAACCCCAAGGGCTACTGGAATACCGTTTAGTTGACCTGTACCTGTTTGAACAGCGTCAGTCAATCCTGTCGTTTTTTGAGCGGAGTCAATACGATTTTTATAAGGTTCCTTCCTCGAATGAAATTTAATGGGATCCGCAGAGATCATGTCTTCATCCATAGGATTCCAAGTACCCGGATCAA